GCAAATTAGTGAATCAAGCCGGGTTCTTTTGTGCAGAATAATAAACAGAAAACAGCGGGTTAATCTTTAAAAATTCCATTGTAAATGTGAAATACTCATATAAATTATAAATGTACAAATGTGGGAGAGATCAAGAAAATGCAGGGTCATTTATCTGATTGGCTAGTCAAAAATGAGCTAGTTCATAGATCTTTGGGCTTCGATTACCAAGGAATAGAGACTTTACAAATCAAAACTGAGGATTGGGACTCCATTGCTGTCATTTCATATGTATATGGTTACAATTATTTACGCTCCCAGTGCGCCTATGATATAGCACCAGGTGGATTTTTAGCTAGTGTGTATCATCTTACGAGAATACGGTATGGTATAGATAAACCTGAAGAGGTATGCATAAAAGTCTTTGTCCCAAGGAATAATCCTAGAATACCATCTGTTTTCTGGGTTTGGAGAAGTGCGGATTTTCAAGAACGGGAATCATATGATATGTTGGGAATCTCTTATAATAATCATCCACGCCTTAAACGTATCTTGATGCCTGAAAGTTGGATAGGCTGGCCCCTACGTAAGGACTATATTACTCCAAATTTCTATGAAATACAAGATGCTCATTGAATGATGTTAATGTATACGATAATGACACGACTCCAGAATTCATTTAAGGAATATTTTAACGTCCTGTTTCAGATGAAACAGAGTAACTGGACTCTAATTCATATTCTGGATGGGCTAAAAGCTAAAAAAGGTGCTTCATTGATATTATATTCCCCAAATTTGAAAGATATCAATTTCGTATGAGCAAAAACAATAGAATAGGATGAATCAAAAGAGTTCTGTACCATGTAACATGAACTTTGTACCGCGCACATTACTTAGAGGGATCTCAGGAAGTAAAAAAAAGTTAAATAAAGTATAAGTAGGAGTTAAAAATAGAATAAATATAAAAGAAAATACGAAAATTCAGAAATGCAAAAGGATCAGATTTTATCTGTACTGTGTTTGAAATACATTCTGTTTATTTCTATCCTTCAACTCCTTTAGACTTTTAAGTTTTTTAACCAATCCTTTAACTTATAAATTTTAGATATATATGTTAGATATAGATGAAGGCTTAACATTTGGGTGAGAGAAAGCACGGTATGAACAAACAAAAAATAAAAGAAAGCATAATCCCATTTTGTTCTTTACCATATCTATTTTATCCATCTCAAAAATGGAGGTCTATATCCATACACTATCCATATACCCTATTATACCTAGATGAATAGAATTTAGGTATACATATATATAATGCTTGAGGCTATTAATTAATATATATCCCATTAGTCTCGATTAATTTGTATGACTAATTATTTGATACATTATTTACGTGTCAGGAACCAGATTTGAACTGGTGACACGAGGATTTTCAGTCCTCTGCTCTACCAACTGAGCTATCCCGACCTTTTCTCGCGCATTATCCTAGTAGAGCACTTTATCTATGTCAATATAAAGGGACTAAAAAATTAAGAAAGTATTAAAAAATCTTACCCAGCCCCTGAATTTATTATATTAAAAAAGATAAGATAAAAAGTAGTTAGGAAGTATAGTTAAGTTAGTACTTAAAATGGGCTTTTATTGGGGATAGAGGGACTTGAACCCTCACGACTTATAAAGTCGACGGATTTTCCTTTTACTATAAATTTCATTGTTGTCGGTATTGACACGTAGAATGGGACTCTCTCTTTATTCTCGTCCGAATAATCAGTTTTTAAAAAAGATCTATACAGACTCTGGAATGAATAATTTGATCACTGAATATTCGATTCTTCCTTAAACTTTGATTGGAATATGGATATAGATTTACAATAACTCTTAAATTTTTCATATATATATATTATATAATGGATTCGGGCCGCGATTAATCAATCGTTTACTATATCAGTATGTATATATACGTATATAGGGCGGGCATCCTCTCCGTAATTTTGATAGAAGGATTCGGGCTACCAGCGCAACGTAATTAACTTCATTCGTTAGAACAGCTTCCATTGAGTCTCTGCACCTATCTTCTTTTGATTGTAGTTTTATATTATAAAAACTATAAATTAAACCCTTTTTCTCAAAATAAAGATTTGGCTCAGGATTGCCCATTTTTAATTCCGGGGTTTCTCTGAATTTGGAAGTTATCACTTAGCAGGTTTCCATACCAAGGCTCAATTTAATCAAGTCCGTAGCGTCTACCGATTTCGCCATATCCCCTTTTGCGACAGGATCTAGTTGTTATTCTATTCAATTCTTTTATTTATCTTGGAATCAAATCATTGCGTTGAATTTAGTTGAATTTATTAGATAATGATTCTTATATCTAAAAGTGTATGCCACTCTATTTTTTTTGCCATTCTCTATACATTTCCATTGTATTGAATGAACCCTATTTGTTCCAATCGGACATGATTGTATCATTGATGTGCCTCCAATTCAATATGAATAGATATATCCCACCTCTATATATCTCCGCCTTACATTTTGACTTTAAAAGCACAATTTGTAATACTGGAAGGATCGATACTCATTACTTTTTTTTTCGCCCTATCTTCTCTGAATGAAAACAAAGGAATGTCTTAATTCTAATTTTAATTATATCTTTATAATATCTTTAAATTCTTATCTTAGAATGGATTCACTATCTTTATATTATTTAATATAATTAATTATCTAATTTATTAGAGATAATTAATAATTACTTAGCATAATTTTGGTATAACTGTTCTAAGAAATAATTAGACTTTTCTAAAATAGAATATCAAATTCAATTTGATATTCTATTCTTAATTAAGTAATAATATGGAAATATTATGTATTTTTAAGTATTATTATTAAGTAATTATTAATATTATGAATTAAAATGTTAAAAATAATAAATATTAATTAAAATAAATTAATAGCTAATATATTAAATCTGCTAGTTTTCAGAATCCCTATTCACTATTTCTATATTCTGCTATGTGAGCCCGCTTAGCTCAGAGGTTAGAGCATCGCATTTGTAATGCGATGGTCATCGGTTCGATTCCGATAGCCGGCTTTTATCTATCGATTTTTTCATGATTGATAATCTCTTCGCCCCCCCTTTCTTCAAATATTGGTCGCTGATCTATTATGTCGTGTTAACTTGCAACTATGAATAAAAAATAGATTGGAATGGAACAATTAGATCTATACAGAACAAATCATAAAACAGAGACTTAACTTCCTTACTATCATATACAAAAAATATAGATATTGATACAATGCATTTCATTCTATTTTCATTCTACTTTAGTATTGTATACTTCAGTAGATTTAGCCTTGCTTTGTTTATACTTTAGTTCAGTCTTAATTTAGATTTTTCTTTAAATTTTTCAATAAAAAAAGAAGGAGTTTTATGTCTCGTTACCGAGGGCCTCGTTTCAAAAAAATACGCCGTCTGGGGGCTTTACCAGGATTAACTAGTAAAAGGCCTAGATCTGGAAGTGATCTTAAAAACCAATTGCGTTCTGGGAAAAAATCGCAATATCGTATTCGTCTAGAAGAAAAACAGAAATTGCGTTTTCATTATGGTCTGACAGAACGACAATTACTTAGATATGTGCATATCGCTGGAAAAGCCAAAGGGTCAACAGGTCAGGTTTTACTACAGCTACTTGAGATGCGTTTGGATAACATCCTTTTTCGATTAGGTATGGCTTCAACCATTCCTGGAGCCAGACAATTAGTTAACCATAGACATATTTTAGTTAATGGTCGTCTAGTCGATATACCAAGTTATCGTTGCAAACCCCGAGATATTATTACTACGAAGGATAAACAAAGATCGAAATCTCTGATTCAAAATTCTATTGCTTCATCGCTCCGGGACGAATTGCCAAAACATTTGACTATTGACTTATTCCAATATGAAGGATTAGTAAATCAAATAATAGATAGTAAGTGGATTGGTTTGAAAATAAATGAGTTGTTAGTCGTAGAATATTATTCCCGTCAGACTTGAACCTAATGAAAATAACAAGAAAGGTTCAGACAATTTTACTTTATACCATACCCTTTTTTGTCGAAGGAAATAGATTTAAGAGCCTTGATCCACATTTTGCTTATTCACGTATCACAAATGGATCGGCAGTAGGATTTTTTTGCTTTTCCCATATTTATATTTGACGTCCCACAAGTAATGTAATTAGGAATAGAGAATCTTTATCAAATCAAATAAAGTTCTTACTTACTGTTGGAATAATTCTATCAATTGTTATTTGAATTTGATTTGATACATTGTGATCGGTAACGTTGGTGACTCGATAGAAACGGAAAGAGAGGGATTCGAACCCTCGGTAAACAAAAGCCTACATAGCAGTTCCAATGCTACGCCTTGAACCACTCGGCCATCTCTCCTACATAATCATAATCTTATTATTGACCAGAAACCGAGTGAAGTGAATAGCGAGTCATTCATATTATTTATTCCAGTACGGGTAGGACCAATTACTGGTTACATAGGAATAAAAGATTCCTTTCAAATTTAATATTTCTCAATACCAATTTACTTAATGGATTTTTATATTTCAATTGTATGACGCATACGCATTATGCAAACAAAAGAGTATGGTTACTCTCCTCTATTTTATCATGGAATTATTATTCCATTCTTTATTTTTCCTCTTTTGATTATAACCAAATCAAAACTTTTCGAGTTACCAGAATCTATAGTAAAATAAAGTCCTTGGTTAGTCAACTTAGAGAAAATCGTAATAGTTCCGTTTATCAGTATACTACTTAATTTGTAGGAAATCCAATCTCATTCAAATATTTCATATCTCATCTCATCCCCCCTTGGGCACAATTTGAGCGGAAGATCCACATCTTTTTTTAGAATTAGTCTATTTTTATGATATTTCGTACTACTGTACAATTCAGATCATTTTCCTTTGGGAAAATGAGAAGAATTATAGAATGGATTGTTAATTATGCCTAGATCCCGGATAAATGGA